TCAAATAGAGATCCCCCTCCAATCGTTTCCAATTCCTCAAATTCGACACTCATATCCGTTGAGCTCTCCCACCCGCAACAAATAAAATAAAATAATAGGATTCGGTTTGGCTACGGCACCTGGGAGTGAGATGATTCGAGATCCCTTGCGATCGATAAGTTTGAAACTTTAGTAAGGTGGTTCCTTCATTCGAGTATAAAAGTGATCCAATTCTTGTGCCAGTGCCGGTTTCTCCTCTATCTGATGGTCAAATATCTGACGCTCCTATGGTTGGTGAGTTTCCGACCGCAGGTCAGAGCCTTCTTTGTTCCGAATAAAGCAACCTTGTCCTACCCATACCTAGATGGTCTACCTTGAAAGATAGATGCGTAAGAAGAGATTGGAGATTGATACCCGTACCTCGGAGTACCTTAGAGCGTTTGCCTGATCCCTGGGACCCGATGCTTGCTGGCGGCATCCACTGGAATTGGAGTACCTTTTCTCCGTGACCAACTGAGATTGGAATGCCTGTTCCGGGTGGATGCGTGGACAAAAAGATGATATATGCTCGCCTACGGGTTCCCCGCTAAGATATGCTGCCGGAGGGGAGAAATGATACGACCAGAGATTGATCTCACACCCACCCGTGCGCAAGGAATATCTCCGATAAGGCCCCTACTCTCGATTCATTGGATTCACTTCCTTTTCCTTCCCTGGAGGTGTAGTACGTTGGGGCCATGTCTCTCCGATCATGCCAAAATCCTCTGACCAAGCATTGAAAAGCTCCGAGATGACTAAGTCATCTGGAAATCTTGGGGTCAAATGCTTAAGCAGAAATCCTCTAACCATCCCTTCCTGATAACAGGTCAGTACTCCCATCTCTGGGAACGCCAACCATAATCGGAAAGGGAGAGGATTAATACCAGTCGGTGAGTGTAGTAGCAAAAACTGACGACGCCGATGACGACTCTTTGTTTGGTATCGCGCGCTGAGTATACACGCGATAATCGGCACCCCTTAGTCTATAAGCAACTAAAAGACAATCAATCTTTAGTGACTTACAGACGGAAGAGCTATATAGTTTACTAAACATCTTCACATCCGAACTGAGACTGGACTACAGTCCACCCTCACTCCAGACACAAAGAATCGCTTAGCAAACTCTAAGACAATAATCTATCTATTTTCTTAAGAAAGAAGGCGAAGCAGCGAGCGGAAAGAGCGAGCCAACCGAAATTGAGCCCACCTTGATTGACGAATGAATGAACGAATGAACGTATGTGGACTCCCCGCCCTCCAAAGGTGCCTGGGGAACAGGCCAGACGGAGCAGAGACACGGGAGTGGGAACCCCCAACGGGGGAACGAGAGACAGAGGCCATCTCGGAGCACATTTGTACCGACCTACAGTTTTCACCGGCGAGGCCCAACGGTCTAGAAGGTCCGTGGAGGACTGCTAACGCTGCTCCCGCTTACTCGACACTCCGGGTCGATAAGTTGGGAGGCAACAGTTGGATATTGAGCTGATCCGACCAATGAGGTGATCTGTAATAACACTCTGGATCCGACACTGGTCTCTGACCAAAGGCAACTCATGAATAGCGCCTGCATCCCAGGACGAGGTCTGAGTTGCTCGACAGATATCGTAAATGAGGGGGGAATCCGGAACCACACCACTTCTAGGAACTCGGGAACTCGCCCTGGCTTGGACAATGGGCGAAAAACACTCCTTCTGATTGAAGAACCTTATGTCCCGCATGACGCAACTCCTCGCTTCGTTCATGCATGCGGTGAGTCCCTTTCAGCCGTTCGACCAGTGAATGAACTTCACTTTCAGAACCGAATCTCCATGATCTATGGATCGTACACGTAAAGATGGAATGTGGTCTGGGGAATTTCTGTAGATGGATGTGCGAAGGGACATCTCTCGTATAGAATAAGATATCGAACCCTTCTTTTTTCGCCGCAAGCAAAGCGGAACGAGCGAGAGAGGAGACCCTTACTTACAGCTTGCCATAATTCATCTCGAACCAAATTCGGCAGACGCCACTACGATGCTTCCCTTCCCTATTCATCGATTACTTAGGTAGCCTAGCACTTCCGATTCCGTGTATATTATGGGAGTTCTGAGATGCCGGGAAGGGCCCCGAACTTCCAATCTAGCACTCTCCTGGCACGGGGATGGAAAACTCTCCCCGTAGGAACTACGAGATCGCCCTGACGGATGCATGCCTTCGGCTTGCAATAGTAATAGATGAGACCCGAAGAAGAAAAGGCTCGCCGACGTGGGTCCAGTAGAGTTCACCGCGAGACTCCCGCTTCTTCCAAAAACCAACCCCACCGGTACGCGCCGAGGAAGTGCGCGGGTAGGAAGGAACCGACGGTGGATGTAACTAAAGAAGGAGGGAGAAGGATCTGAAGAAGCCCCTTACCGTCAGTGGGGGTTGTGTCTGTAGAGTCATTGAGGAGGCGGGCATACAACGCACAACTCATGTCCTTCTTTCTCCTCAGGGATAGGGTGTCCTAACCTACAGCTATTCTATCTCCATTGTCCCACCCGCTCCGAAGGATGCCCCAGGTTTCTAGACCATAAATAGCGACTTTCTCGGTTGGACCGAGCGAGCTTCCGATCAACTGAGATTTTCGGCCGGTTCCCCTTCGATCTATTGATTGCTAGAAGTATCCCTGATCCCGAGTGGGACCAAACAAAGAATTCGATCGGAGTAGTTTAGTTGCCGAGCCATACCACAGTCTTCCAGCGACAGGGGGAGCTGCGGGAGGCACAGCAGCAAGACTGCTGGAAGGGACAGTTAATTTCGTCCCGTAATCCTTCGTAGAAACGTTGGGGAGGAAGAACACTAGGACCTGCCGACCTGTGCTCTGCTGGTGATGATAAGCCCAGAACTAAAGGAGACAAACCCGGAACTCTCCGCGCTCCACAGATCGTGCCCCTTCTTGGGACCAAATTCGCTGGACCTATTTACAGACTCGATCATTGACCGAAAGTCCGTTCGCCCCCTTCAGCTTAAGGCTCGCCCCTGTAGCTTATGGGCTTATGCACTCCACGACTTAATGTTTCATGGGGGTCGAGAAAAAAAAGGCGATAGCTGGCGAGGAGAAGTGAACGAGCTCCTGCTTGAGCTTACAGGGAGGAAGCGATCTCCGTCAAGGTTCGCATTAGATCCCCTACGAACTAATGGATGTGAACAAATGGCACGTCCTTCCACCAGAAGGAATGGATGAATGAATAGGTTGAAACGCTTGTACGCCCGGTTGGTAGGTGCTCGATCTAACAATACGGAATCTTCGGGTTCTTTCTCCCGAATTCTACTCCAAGCATGACGTAACATAAATGGGTTGGAAGCGAGATGTGGTCTGATCGGACCACGAATTTGCTTGGAGGAGCTTTCTTCCTCGGGCCACATTGATGGAATGGAAGGGAGGGGCGGGCCCACCATTCACGCACGCTTTTGCCCTGCCCCATTTGATCAGGACTGTATCCTTTCTGAAAGGCTTTTCTTTTCAGGGGGGTCTCGCCTTTTTCACTTGGTTGCCAAATCATGCCTAAAATCTCCACCGCTTCGATCGACACTTCCTTCAATTCCAACGCCACGCGTTCCATGATTTTGCCGGCCTTGCTTCTGGATATAATAGAGAATATATAATGCGGTTTATGGATGATTCAGTCCGACACCCGATCGGACCTGCTATGCGCCTCCGGTCCTTGCTATCGTCCCTTCGGGACCCTTCTTCGCCTTCGGGCTGAAGCCCAACTTTTTCTGGTTGGGAGAAACGGTCATGTCATTGTTTCTCCTTGGTCACTGCGGCTTCGCCTTCCTTCGTTCCAGCAGCAAGCTAGTTCCTATGCTTCCCCGGGGGCTGAACTAGCGATCGGCACGTACGTCACTCCGGGCTAAGAAGCCCTCGGCACGTTTGGGAGGACCTACGTCCTTCCTCCCTCACTCATTGACCTACGGGCTTCGCCTGAGTGTTTTGGACCAAATGCAGTGGTGGTCCTGATCAATCATTCTATGATTATGATGATATCCCATTATGAGCACCGCCCTCCCTCTGGTACTACCACGAGGGCACCGGACGACGGGAAGGGAAGGTTCACTTTTGTAAGCGAGACACAGCAGCTTGCGGGAGATGATGGAAGAGAAGGGTGCGCTAGCACCGGCGGGGCGGGTTGGTGCACCAGCCGGATCAAGGTGCTTGTTAGCGGACAAGTGCCGTGCTAAAGAAGTGGCCGTTAGAAAAAGATATAGCGGCTCCGAAAAAGCAGCCAATTTCCTGCCTGATCGTGGGCCTGGTCCCGGAGAGGAGGGGCGTATAGTGCGACTTGTCGGACATGTCATACGGGATTTCCATCTCCCCCGATCGAGTCCCTGCTTCACCTAAGATCGATTGAACTATCAATAATTTCCAGCGTGAAGTTCAGTTTGGAGGTTCAATGTAAGTAATTTCAGCCCGGACCAATCAAATTCACCAGGCACGAAATCTATGTCTGATTCCTATTCATAAAATTTCTATTCTATTTATGAGTGATCCACCTTTGGAGTGAGATGATGATCGAATATTTGACAGAAGGCATAGAGCGAATTGGAAGGATGGAAGAAGTGGAACAAAAGGAGAAGAAATGGCAGTAATCTCATTCATTTGGTCTTCTGTGTCCGGGCAGGGGAAGGGGAGGCGAGCGGGCAGCCGCTGTTTTACAACATGGTCCGGCCAGTACAGCGCAGGCGCTGCAGATCATCACATAAATTCGTGACTAGGCAGATGGGACTACGCCTTAGCCTTACCTTAGCGCTGACGAAGGGGATCTCGAGCCGCCTATTCGAGAGAGAGGTTGAGAGACGTGATGTGCATGAGACCGAGCCACGCTCGCCAAGTCTCTAATCAGGGATATCGAAGATCAGTCATTTCGGGACCCACGAACACTCACTGCCAACGCGAGGTCGGGAATCAGCCGACTAACGGGCCGCCACGGGAAACAGGGGGTATTAAGAAAACTGACGCTTATTAATAGTTTATGAAACTCATTCTTCCGCTTATCCGGCTGGGTTTTCCCTTTCTTTCTTGTGCTCGCTCTCTCCTGTCATGCATCATGGCTGGGTGGAACACGAAGACATACATCCATTTATTTTGGCCAAGATTTAGATCTCACTAGTTGTTAGCACACCTAAAGGCTAACCCTAAAAAATCGTACCGGAAAAGCGGAAATGCAATCCGCAAAACGAGGGAAAGGGGAAAGGTGACTCTCTAGCGATCTGGGGCCTGGCCCGGTTTGCGTTGCTCGGCCGGCTTAATCTTAAGAGCAAGAAGAATCTATCTTGCGTGGATATGGGAGCGTCCTGAAATGGTAGCTCGGATGCTCCTTGGCGGGCTGATTGGTAATATGAAAGACCTCGACCAGCTTCGGGAGCCGATCTACCCCAAAGGAGTCTACTGATTAATCCGTAGAACCGGGGCCGGCGGTAATTGATTAGGGAGTTGACCCAGCCCCCTATCTACGCTACGCCCCGTAGGGAACGAGCAATTGATTCTTTCTTTTCGATAGGAAAGCATCGGAGAGTTGGCTCGAGGCCGGATAATGAAAATACAATAACGAAGATCTGGTCGAATGGTAGAAGAATCTATGGGTTCGTTAGGAATCGATAGTCGTTGTCTGGACATACGAGTCACAGCCGGCCGGGAAGAGGAGAGATCAACGACGGAGCTACTAGCTACTAGTTGGAAAGGAAAGAAAGAATATTGAGAGAATGATGATCCTTTAACTGACTCCGGACCAACCAGTTCTTCCTGCTGGTCAATCATCATAAGGCGGGACATGTAGGTCTTGCCCGATGACCAACAAGACCTTATACCATACGGGGGCTAAGCCCCGGTCCCGGCCCCTACTCCGAAAGCGAAGCAAAGCGAAAAAAGGAGAACCGAAAGACCAGATGCTCAATCGGCGCACCAAGCGTTTTCTTTCCCTGAATTAACAAAACAAATAGGGCGGGCGGGTTATGTCCGCTCCCTTGCCTCCACCAGCAATGCCAGGCCTGTTTCCTGGGGAGCATGGTTCCTATCGGTTACCTTTGTTCTATTGAACTCGGAGGGCGGGGCCTTGGCCCTCCGGGATGACAGGCTCAACGGATGATTCTTTGATTTTATGTGCCCTTCCCTTTTTTACAACTTCTTTTTCGCTTTGGCTACTCAAGCGGTCAGCATGGGAGAACTATCTCCTGCCTTCGGTTTGCCTCCTGCTTCAATCTCGTTGCACGCTGCCTTCCTCCATCTCTTCATGGCGTCTTCGTGGGATGCATTTACGCCAGAGCGAGGACCAGAGATACTTTTATCCGGCTGGCCCCTCGTAGCGTTTCCCCTTTCTACCATCCATTCGCCAAGGAGCTTCCCGTGGTCCGTCAGCTCTTGAACCCTATGAACCTCCGGTTTCCTCATTGCATCTTTCCACACAGCATCGGTTCTTCGGATAAAGAACTCTTTCCTTCCTTTCGGAGATTCCATTCCCTTCCAACGAAAGGGATTCTCCTATCTTTATACGGTCCATTTTTGCATCCGTCATAGATTCCGGTTTTGGCCTTTCAATGCATTCCAGTTTGGACCCAGCCAAAAAACGTGAGCGCCTCGCGCGATACGGCTTTTTGGCCTACTCTTGCGGGGATCGATCGTGAGCAACCATGGGTTAGCTCGCCAGGTTACCATAGCAGCCGTAGCGAAGTTCGCCTTTTCTCATTTCTCGGATTTTGAGTTTGCCGCGCAGCTGTAAGAGTTCCATAACCCTCGGATCAACGAATTATACCTATCTATTATCTCTGCATTCGCCCAGTGTGTTATCTCCCCACTCGCCTTCCTTCTCTTTCTGAAGATAGGCCCCCCCTGACTCATACTGGCTCAGCCTTTGTCTTATTCTCGACGAGCTTCCAACTTCAGTTCTCCTCCTTCTCGAGTCGGAATTCTTATGCCCATGCCTTTTATCACAGTCCATCTCATGATTCTCTCATATTGAAGTTCCAGGCCCCCTAGCTCGTTCTTCAATTTTGAGATCTTTAGATCTATAGATCATGAGAAGATAAGGATAGAGTCTCGTTCTCCGACTCACTCGCTCGGATGTGGTCGAATTCTCATTCTAAGGTCTCATCCTTTAAGCATTCGCCAGGCTCGACTACCCTAACACTCACTCGCAGGCTCGCTCGCTTTCTGTTCAAGCTCCGCTCGCTCCCTGTAAGGTTTGTTTCATGGTCTGCAAAGTCTGCGTCAGCCCTGAACAACTGCAGCATGATCATATCAAGCCGGAACCCTGTCCTGATGTTTCTCCAGGTATGAAAGCAGTGGGCCCATCTGTAAAAGGTGTCCCCCTTGAATACACCTTTTATACTGCTCCCTGTGGAGAAGACTGCACCTGCTGATCATGCTGATGTATTTCCTCATCAAACTCATCTGTGACTCTGACATCTGACTCATCATGCACCACTGGTTTACCCTTGACCATCTTACTTTAACTGTCCAGTCCGGAC